TATTTGAAAACGCCGTAAGAACTGAAATGTCACAACATTTTTTTTATACATGCCCAAGTGATGGAAAACAAAGAATATCTTTTACATATCCGCCCAGTTTGTCAACGTTTTTTGAAATGATACAACAGAAGATGCTTTTGTGCACGACAGAAAAGCTATCCCCAGCAGAACTGTATAATCATTGGTTTTATACCAATGAACAAAAACGAAACAACCTCATCAACGAACTTATCAATCGAATTGAAGCTCTAGACAAGGGGTCTCTTGCTATGGATGTACTCGAAAAAAGAACTAGATTGTGCAATGATGAGACTGAACAAGAATGCTTACCTAAAATATATGATCCTCTTTTGAATGGACCCCATCGTGGAACAATCAAAGAATTGTATTCAGGTTCAAACATGAACGAGTATTTAATAAACTCGATAGAAGATTCTATCGAAACTCTTTGGATAAACAAACTTCATGATATCGCTCTTCCTACTGCCCTTACTACTGATTACCGAGAATTTGAAGAAAAAATAAAAAACACTTTAAATTTAAAATTGTAAATTCAAAATACAGTAAATTACTATAAAAATAAATACATAAAATAAGTAAAAGAAGAGATAAGAAGAGATTCGTCCTCCGCCTACATATTTTATAATTTCTGCTACAAATAAATTTAGAATAGCAACAGCATTCGTAATTCCATCAATTACTTGTTTATCAAAAAAATAACTTAGTTCTGCCAGCCCTCTTATACCTGTAGTTAAGGTTTTTGTATAAATAGCGTCTATGTAACCACGATTATATGACCAATTATATATAAAATTTAGTATTTTGTCCCAAATAATTCTCCTAGGCCCCATTTGAACAGATAAATTTATTAAGTTCAAATTATGAAAATTTGAATAAGCAGGCCCATAGAAAAGAAACGCTATAAATATTCCGAAATATGCTATACTGACTGAAAAAATAGCATTTATCACAAATTCATCCCAATCAAAATCATAATTTGAATGTAAAAAGTTTATTGATGGAGTTAACCATCTAGATAATATATCTAAATGAATTATTCCTTGACCAAAAGGAATTCCTATGGATCCAACGAACAAAGTAACTAAGACCAATATAAGAAGTGGTAATAACATAGTATTGTCCGATTCATAAGGATATGTGGAAATTTTTTTATTGGAAAAATTTTTTATAGTAATAAGAGGCCCCATCATATTGGTTACTACATTACCAACAATAGGATATACTTTTTTCGAAAAAACGGAAATTCTTTGATTATGATTCATTGTTGATAAAATCAAATTATTTTTTTTTACTTTTTGTCCTTTTTTTCCCCAGATAGATATTGAATGGAACACATTATTTTTTTTGCCGCTGTAATTTTTACAATTACTATTTAAATGACCTTCAAAAGTAAGTAAATACATCCGAAACATATAAAATGCAGTTAATCCTGCTGTGAAACAAGCTATTATTGCAAAAATGGGTGAATACAACCAACTATCATTAAGAATTTCATCTTTTGACCAAAAACAAGCAAGAGGTGGAATACCACAAAGAGAAAGCGTGCCTAAAAAAAATGAAATTTTTGTAATTGGGACATATTTTTTTAAACCACCCATAAGAACCATATTCTGGCTTTTATCTGGGGAATACCCAACAATAGTTTCCATTGAATGAATAATGGAGCCAGATCCTAAAAACAATAATGCTTTCGAATAGGCATGAGTGATCAAATGAAATAAAGCAGTTCGATAAGATCCCATACCTAAAGCTAACATAATATAGCCCAATTGCGACATTGTAGAATAGGCTAGACTTCTTTTAATGTCTCTTTGAGCAAGAGCTAAAGTAGCTCCTAATAGTATTGTTATTATACCTACCAAAGAAATTATATTCAGTATGTAAGGTATGACTGTAAAAAGAGGAAAAAGTCGAGCTACAAGAAAAATTCCTGCTGCTACCATAGTAGCAGCATGTATAAGAGCCGAAATAGGAGTAGGGCCTTCCATAGCATCAGGTAACCATACATGAAGAGGGAATTGCGCAGACTTGGCAACCGAACCTACAAATAATAAGGAAGCACACAAAGTAAGAAATAAAGAATTGTCCCCATTATTATCAATCAAATTATTGGCTATTTCAAACAAATCCCGAAATTCAAAACTCCCCGTTATCCAATAAAGACCTAAGATTCCTAAAAATAAAAAAAAATCCCCTACACGATTAGTTACAAACGCTTTTTGACAAGCAGTTGCGGCAAGGGGTCGTGTGAACCAAAAACCTATTAATAGATACGAACACATTCCAACTAATTCCCAAAAAATATAAATTTGTATCAAATTTGAACTAGTAACTAATCCCAGCATCGAAGCGTTAAAAAAACTAATATAAGCAAAAAATGTCAAATAGCCTTGATCATGAGACATATAATTGTCACTATAAATAAGAACCATTATTCCAACAGTAGTTATTAATATTAACATAATGGAAGTAAGCGGATCTATTAAGTGGCCTAAATCTAAAGAAAAATCATTATTTAGGGTCCAAGACCATACATATTGGTAGGATGGACTGCCATTTATTTGCTGAATAGACAGATTGGCGGAAAAAATCATAACGATACTTAGTAATAAAACACTAAGAAAAGCCCATATACGACGAATATTTTTTGTTGCCGCCGGGAAAAGAAAAAGGCCTACCCCTATTGCTATAGGAACCGGAAGGGGGACGAAAGGTATGATCCACGCATATTGATACGTATATTCCATAAAAAATAAACCTTTTTTTATTGTTTAATTGTTTCCGATTCACCAACTCTTTTATATTATATTTAGAACGGAGCAAAAAAAAAAAATCAAGATATGAAAAGACTTTAATAGAAATAGAATTAATATAGAAATAGAATAAAGAATTCTGATGATTTCCAAATAGTCAAATAAAAATGATTAAGTCTGATAAGTTATTCTTTTTTTTTAATTAAAGATTAAGATATATGAACATAGAGAATATAATATTTTCAATCATTTCATTATTACAATAATTTAGTTTATATACATAAAACAAGTCCAAAAATTATGAAAAAAAAAGTACTTGATTCCGAGTATCCTATGATCCACCAATAACTCAACCCGATAAACAAAAAAACAAGGAGATTATTTTCTTATTTTCGTTAATTGATTCGGAATTAAGAATTCGGAATCATTAATCGGTTGTGAACTAGTCCGTTGGGAAACTGAGTGAGTTGCTTATATTTCTTTCAATTTTCAATAAAGCAACTTAAACTTATACTTGTGATTAATTTTATTGATGTTCGTCGATTTGTTACTCATCACTTCAGTTTGCACAGAGCTGCAATAATAATAAAAATTTCTGGTTCAAATAACATATCGTTTAATAAATTTATTACTAATGGATACTCATTTTTTCTAATTTTAATTAGATTAGATATACTTTCTTGATCCTCGATCAATTACAATTGATAGAAAGAGTTTTACAGTCTAGTTTTCTTAAATTAGGTAAGGGTTCTTAAACTTTTCGATTTCTTTTTTGAAATTACATGAAATGCAACATGGCAAAAGTAGCCAATTGAAACTCTTTTTGATTCTTTTTTACCAATGAAAAGCAACTCGATTTCTATAGCCATGAATACCATGTATATATATAAATATCTTCATTCGAATATAGTTATATATATATATATAATACTAGTCAGTATAAATAATTCTTTCTTCAAAATATTGTATGTAAATTTTAGTAATAAAAAAATTATATATTTTTTTGAACAATAAATGTCTTCCACATTTAACTATAAAATGAATAACCTCTGCATTTTGGAATGGCGGTTCAAAAAAAGCGTATTTCTATGTCCAAAAAGCATATTCGTAAAAATTTTTGGAAAAATAAAGTGTATTGGGCAGGAATAAAAGCTTTTTCTTTAGCAAAATCCCTTTCGACCGGGAATTCTAAAAGCTTTTTTGTACAACAAACAAGTAATATATTATATAATAAAGACTTGGAAAAGTCTTGGAATAATCTTAATCGATATGAACCAACGAATTCGATAATTTATAAGATAAGAAATTACCATTAATATGGTAAACTTAATGAGATGCAATTTTCTATTGTCGTATGTTGTAGGATAACATTTTTGTGTCTACTAGACAAAGGCTCGAAAAATTAGGCACAATATATCATTTTTCTCTTTACAAAGTTTTATCTTTCTCGTTAGTGGGTTTTTGTGGGATGGGGATTGTTATTTTCCCCATCGATTCACTTTTCACAAAAAGCATATTTTTCTTTTAAATTTTTAAAGGCTTATTGGGTTCTGGATGCCGAATATATATTCTATGTTTTAACTTAACTTTAACTATGGAATACATTAAGATACCTATCCATAAAGCACAATATGCATTCCATAATGAAAAATCGTTTTAGAAATATTGAAGACAAATTTTCACTGGTATATCTACAGCCTACTAATTGGTTTGACTAATACTTAATTAGTTTGATAAATAGTACCACGAATTATGGGTACAATTTAAATCCTAGCAATTGGCAATTTATAGTTAATCCAGTTTTCAACCTATCCAACAAACATTTTAAACCTCCTTACAATTCTAAAATTTTACAAGAACTTAAACCACACGAAAAACCATTCAGTGCGGTTTTAAAACTAACAACAATAGCCCCACCTCACACTACAATTAAGTAAGGTAATGATTATTGAACGTTTAAATAGTAATTTAAAGGAGATTTTGAATCTTTCGGCAAAATAAATATTGCATTGAATTTACTCCTCCAATCTCGACGATTAAAAATGAATGGGCTATTATGATTTCGAGCAAGCCGCTATGGTGAAATCGGTAGACACGCTGCTCTTAGGAAGCAGTGCTAGAGCATCTCGGTTCGAGTCCGAGTAGCGGCATATTTCTAAAAAAGAAATACTAGTAAAATAAATACTATAATAATTCCTATAATGGATAGAATATAATTTCAGATCTCCATTCCATTCTTGGAGGATATCCTTTTTAGGATTTTTTATGATATTTTTTACTTTAGAACATATATTAACTCACATTTCCTTGTCGATTGTTTCAATCGTACTGACGATTTATTTGATTAACTTATTAGTCCACGAAATCGTAGGATTATATGATTCGTCGGAAAAAGGGATGGTAGCCGCTTTTTTATGTATAACAGGATTATTAGTTATTCGTTGGATTTATTCGGGGCATTTACCCTTAAGTGATTTATATGAATCATTAATGTTCCTTTCATGGAGTTTATCCATTATTCATATGCTTCCTTTTTTTAGAAAACAAAAAAATCTTCTAAGTGCAATAACTGCACCCAGTGCTATTTTGACTCAAGGATTTGCCACCTCAGGTCTTTTAACTGAAATGCATCAATCCACAATATTAGTACCTGCTCTACAATCACAGTGGTTAATGATGCACGTAAGTATGATGGTATTGAGCTATGCATCTCTTCTCTGCGGATCATTATTATCAGTAGCTCTTCTAGCCATTACATTTCGAAAAAATAAAAACAAAATTTTAAAAAAATGTAAAAACAACCATTTTAGGTCATTTTCATTTGGAAAAATTCAATACGTGAATGAAATAAGCCATGTTTTACAAAACAATTGTTTTATTTCGTTTAGAAATTATCACAGGCATCAATTAATTCAGCAATTGGATTGTTGGAGTTCTCGTGTCATTAGTCTCGGTTTTCTATTTTTAACCATAGGTATTCTTTCGGGAGCAGTATGGGCTAATGAAGCGTGGGGATCCTACTGGAATTGGGACCCAAAAGAAACTTGGGCATTTATTACTTGGACAATATTCGCAATTTATTTACATACTAGAACAAATGCAAATTTGCAAGGCTCAAATTCTGCAATTGTGGCTTCTATAGGATTTTTTATAATTTGGATATGCTATTTTGGAGTAAATCTATTAGGAATAGGGCTGCATAGTTATGGTTCATTCGCATTAACATTTAATTGAAAAAAAAAAAGCAGTTACGAATAGAATATCAAATACATAATAGGAATAGCATAAGCATAGATAACGAAAGTTTGTACGAGTTTTTGAAAATCATTTGACTTGATTCAAATGATTTTCAAAAACTACAAAAATATTTGATTACAATTTAAGTTTATTTTATTAAGTTTTAAGTTAAAGTAAATTCATTTTTTTAACTTTTTTATTATAAAATAAAAACTAACTATCTATAAAAATAATTAGATATAATAGTTTCTACCTTGTCAATTGATAGTGAGAGAACGAAATCCGGATAAATACCAATACCTATTACGGGTAGAAAAATACAGATTGAAAGAAATAGTTCTCGCGGCCCAGAATCTAAAAAATGAGAATTTTGAGAATTAAATTGCTTATATCCGTAGAACATCTGACGTAACATAGATAATGAATAAATAGGAGTTAATATCATTCCAATTGCCGTTACAAAAGTTATTAGTATTTTTGGCATTAAAAGAAATTTTTGGCTCATAATTAATCCAAAAAATACTACAAATTCTGCAACAAAACCACTCATTCCAGGCAATGCAAGAGAAGCCAGCGAAAAGCTACTGAACATTGTAAATATTTTTGGCATTGGGATAGTTATTCCCCCCATTTCATCGAGATAAACAAGACGTGTTCTATCGTAACTCGTTCCTGCCAAGAAAAAAAGTGCAGCACCGATAAATCCATGAGAGATCATTTGTAAAAGGGCCCCGTTGAGTCCTGTATCAGTTATGGAACTAATTCCTATAATTATGAAACCCATATGAGATACAGAGGAATAGGCAATTCTCTTTTTTAAATTACGCTGACCCGGAGATGCTGAAGCTGCATAGATTATTTGAATTGCACCTACTATCATCAACCAGGGAGAAAATATAGAATGAGCATGGGGTAATAATTCCATATTGATACGAACCAATCCATATGCTCCCATTTTTAATAAGATTCCAGCTAAAAGCATACATGTACTGTAATGGGCTTCCCCATGGGTATCTGGTAACCATGTATGTAGAGGTATAATCGGTAATTTGATAGCATAAGCAATAAGAAATCCAAAATAGAATAGTATTTCCAATGCCACAGGATACGGCTGATTGGCTGATGTTTCAAAATTTAATGTTGGTTCATTGGAACCATATAAACCCATACCTAGAACTCCCATTAAGAGAAAAATGGAACCCCCCGCGGTGTACAAAATAAACTTTGTAGCTGAGTACAAACGTTTCTTCCCTCCCCACATGGATAAAAGTAGGTAGACAGGAATTAATTCTAATTCCCACATGATAAAAAAAAGTAAAAGATCTCGAGAAGAAAATAATCCTATTTGGCCGCTGTACATTGCTAACATAAGGAAATGGAACAATTTTGAATCTCGAGTAACTGGCCAAGCCGCTAAAGTAGCTAAAGTAGTGATGAATCCCGTGAGTAAAATGGGTCCTATGGAAAGCCCATCAATTCCCAGTCTCCAATGAAAATCAAAAAAATTGATCCATTTATAATCTTGCTCCAATTGGATTAATGGATCATCCAATTGGAAATGATAACAGAATACATAGGCCATTAGAAGTAGTTCTAATAGGCATATACAAATAGTATACCACCTAATAACCTTATTTCCTCTATGAGGGAAAAAGAAAATGAAAGTACCCGCGAATATCGGCAAAACAACAATTATAGTTAACCAAGGAAAATCATTCGTGGTAAAAACAAGATACACTTACTTTGACTTTGACCCGAAAACCCGTACTCGAGAAAAGAAAAAATTATTAGTTTTATTATTATATATATTTCTTTTCTCGAGTACGGGTTTTGTCGGTAAAGATAAAAAATGATGGATTCAAGTGGAATTTTCTCGAACGTATCAATAACCTAGACCCATGCTACGAGTTGTCTCGTGCCATAAATAAACCCGGACACTCAAAAAATCGGTTGGGCAAGCGGATTCACACCTTTTACAACCTACACAGTCTTCTGTTCTTGGAGCAGAAGCAATTTGTTTAGCTTTACACCCGTCCCAGGGTATCATCTCTAATACATCTGTGGGGCAAGCTCGTACACATTGAGTACACCCTATACATGTATCATAAATCTTTACTGAATGTGACATTGGATCTATAATTTTTTTTTAACATCATAAAATTTCGATCTAGTAAAGTAGTAAATGAATTATATATTGTAGACACCAGATGAATCAATGATTTAGTAGATTTACCAGAATCAATCTACTTCTGGATCTGCTCATGAAAGAAGGCCAAGATACTTTGATTTATTACATTTTATCAAATAGCACTATATGCTGCACATACCCATTTTTTTATTGGCAGATACTCTATATTTTTTTTTTATAAACCCTATTTATTCAACAAATTCGATTGATTGATACGAGTTGATTTTCTGTTACGATGAATTGATGAAACAATAGCTAATCCAATAGCTGCTTCAGCAGCTGCAATTGCTATAACAAAAATCGAGAAAATGTCTCCTTTTAATTGGCGACTATCAAATAAATCCGAAAATGTTACGAAATTTATATTAACTGCATTCAGTATAAGCTCAAGACACATAAGCGCTCGAACCATATTTCGACTTGTAATCAATCCATAGATACCGATGCATAATAAATAGGCACTCAAAACAAGTACATGTTCGAGCATCATTGAACAACTCCTCATCAATCTCGATTCATTTCAATATGAACAACAATTTAACCGATTCAATTGACTAAAATAGAATTTAAAAAGTACGCAAAAAGGTATTGGTAATAGAAAATAGATATAAATATAGAAAAATTCCGTTACCCATTTTTTTTTTTTTATACTTTATCTTTATATACATGAACAATAAAAATTTATACATGAACAATAACAATAAAAAAAATATTTTAAAGAAGAAAAGAACAAGTCTATATTAATTTAATTAATATAATTTTATATTATTAAATTTCGAAACATTTAGTACTGACGAGCCATAGCAATTGCACCGATCAAGGCAACTAAAAGAATTATCGAAATAAGTTCAAATGGAAGAAAAAAATCTGTTGATAAATGAATCCCAATTTGTTGACCATTATTTATCAAGTCCTGCTCTATAATCTGGTTTGACCTTGTAGTCCAAATAATACCGTACCATGACGTATCTGGGATAGTAGTAATTAATGAAAAAAAAATACTTGTACAAACCAGTGAAGTGACTCCATCTCCAACAGTCCAAAGATAGAAATCTTTGTAATATTCTGAACCATTCATAAACATCACGGCAAATACAATTAATACATTTATTGCTCCCACATAAATAAGGAGCTGTGCAGCAGCTACAAAATGGGAGTTCGATGGAATATGGAATAAGGATGTACAAACAAGAACCAATCCCAACGAAAAGGCAGAAAAAATTGGATTGGTAAGTAATACCACTCCTAGACTTCCCACTATAAGACCCAATCCCAAAAAAACTAAAAGAAAATCATGTATTGGTCCAGGCAAATCCATTCTATGTAAAATAAAAGATAAATTAAGTAGAAATTTTTCATGACCTTATTGAACAAACAAAAAAAAAAGAAGAGGTTACCCATTTTTTGATACCCTTCTAATTGAATTAAATCAATATAGGGTCGTGTGTGGGTTGATGTAGATATGTTTATTTATTATATGAATGATTGAATACCATTTGTTTATCTGAAAGTTTCGTTCAAAATTGCATTTAAAAAATTTCTCGATTCAATTATTTAAATTATTTAGAGTATAGAATAATTATTCTATTTTCTTTTTTTTTTTATTTATATATTATAATTACAGATATGATATTTATATATATATACTCTATGTAATGTAGTATTTTAATATACAGAGAATAGATAAATATATTTTTATGAATATATGAAAATCATTACTCTCAACCCCTTTAGGATTTTTAGTTATTGTCTAAGCAAAATAAAATGAAGGAAGCTTCGCTACTTTCAATCAAAACGGAAT